AGTGATCGGTAAGTCTTGATAGCCCTTCCACTGGAGTGTCTACTAACTAGGCCTTGAATTCGATTGGCACTTTTTTTCTTTTCTATTCAGTAACCTTTGTTTAAAAGACAGAATCGGGAGAGGGTAAGGATTAGATCAAATGGGGAATGGAGGTCTGTGATTGTGATGGATAGCGATCCGTCTTGATTCCCTATTTTTTTGCCTTTTATTTAGTAAGGTCGAAAAAATAAACACTGGATATTTTATTATCTTACATGTTCTATTAGTAACATACCCTCGATACTTGGAAGGACGTCACTACCTGTTGTTATTTTGCTTGGGCTTAATGTTTCCCGATTCTACTAGAAATCATATTAAGAATAAATGGGTTTAGGGAATTAGTTCATCAACAGTGTTGGTGCAGAACACCCCCCCTTTTTTTTGACTCTGCACCATTGATTCCACTATTATTAGTGAGCAATAATGGAATAATTCCTGCATATTCATAGAGATAGGGGACACAAGTCACATGGATATAGTAAGTCTAGCTTGGGCTGCTTTAATGGTAGTCTTTACATTTTCCCTTTCACTCGTAGTATGGGGAAGAAGTGGACTCTAAGGGTACTACGAAATTGAGTTCGCTTTTTTAACTGTCTAATACTCAAAAAAAAGAGTATGGTAGAAAGAAATATATGACTCTTTTCTTTCTACCATACTATCCGATCTCATAGAATACTGCGGATTCTAGTCCGCTCATTTCATTTAAGACGAAAAAGAAAAAAGGGAATCCTTGCTAAGAACTCCGAAGTCAAGTTTCATTCAACTTAATTATTTTGACTGACTGTTTTTACATATATGATAAGTAAAAAAGCAGTAGGGACTAGAATGAACAGTGCAGTAGCAATAAATGCAAGAATATTTACTTCCATAATCTCATCTTTCGTTTTTTTTTACTTCACAATAACTCGGGATTTAATCCCATAGAGATGATAAACCTTTCGCCTGTAAATTCAATGGGATGAATTACATCTCGATGATAATGATATTGACTCGGCCCAATATCGTGACTAACAATATCTGAGCTAGCAAATCGATTCACCGTCCAGAATTGTATAACATAAGAAGATCTTTTATCCATACCGAATCTTTCTAATCAAATAAAAAATGCCTTTTTTTTTTCATTCTTTTTCGAAAAAAACTCTAGCCTTCCGGGTACAAGCATCTAATGAAATATCATCTAACTGCGTTTCCGCTTTCATTGGTTACAAATACAAACAAAGAATCGAGGGGAAATGGAAAGAAGGACAGGGTTAAGTTCTAAATTAGGCTCCGTTTTTTTAATGATCTAAAAATTATGCTCCTTATCCCTCTTTCATCGCCCCTTTCATAGAAAAGGGTATGTCGGGACTGACGGGGTTCGAACCCGCAGCTTCCGCCTTGACAGGGCGGTGCTCTGACCAGTTGAACTACAATCCCCCAAAAATAAAAATAAGGTGTTAGGGATTAATTTAATCCTTTTGTTATTGCCAAAACGATTGAGAATCCATCGTTCAATGAACAAAAAGAGTCTTTTAGGTTCTTTGCTCTTTTCTTTAGACTTACAGATCGTGATATGAATCTAGATTATTAAAAAGATCAGAATTTATGAGAACAAAAAAGAGGAGTATATCTGAAAGTTTTTTCTTATTCTTTCTATAGCTAGCTATAGGATTATATAATGTGATCTTGGCTCAGCGAATCCTTGGGCCGAGCTGGATTTGAACCAGCGTAGGCATATTGCCAACGAATTTACAGTCCGTCCCCATTAACCGCTCGGGCATCGACCCCGGACAAATCAATTCTCAATCTATTGATAATCCATGATCAACTTCCTTTCGTAGTACCCTACCCCCAGGGGAAGTCGAATCCCCGCTGCCTCCTTGAAAGAGAGATGTCCTGAACCACTAGACGATGGGGGCATGCTTGCCCGAACGCCATCATACTATGCTCATAGTATGAACAGTTTGTTGAAATTGTCAATATAAGGATAATATGAAATATAGAATATATTTAATAGAAAAAATATGAAGGTATATATTTCTAGGAGTGAGTTGTCTGCCAGAAAAAGGATTGAACTTCATTAAATTTCTCCCACTTTCATTCATTGTTAAGATAAGATGTGATATGCCTATCATACTAAACCAGGAAATTAACAAACACAAACGATAAATAAAATATGGAAAGAGGGGATCAAGAAGTTCTCGAAAAGGGTAATTAGGCCCGGCCTTGAAACAATTCATTGCATTGATTGATATTTATGCAATATAAATAAACCCATTTATTTTGCGCCTATATTCATTCACTAGTGAAATTCAAATTCTCAGTCCACTAGCAACCACTATGAGTATGAGTCTATTGCATGTACTTATATATAATATATATGTATCTATATAATATATATGTATCAGAGTATAGATATATCTTATCTGCATAGTAATTCATTCAGGAATTGAATCAAAGAGGCCCTTTTAACTCAGCGGTA